AATAAATCGAAATATTTATTCGATGCAATTACAACATATTCCATTGATCAAACAATTAGAAAAAAATCTATTGAAATAAATAAAAAGGTCCCTCGATGGCCATACAAATTGATTGACGATTTGGCTAACGAAGAAGAGGCGTTAACCGCGGAGCGTGGTATTCGTTCACGAAAACCCAAACGTATAGTAATTTTTAATGAAAATGATAAAAATCCTAATACTAATACTATTACTATTGATGATACGATTATTAATCCTGATACAGAAGACCGGGTTACTTTTATACGTTATTTGGAACAATCCGATTTTCGCCGAGATATAATCAAAGGATCCATGCGTGCTCAAAGACGTAAAACAGTTACTTGGAAAGTGTTTCAACCCAATGTGCATTCACCGCTTTTTTTGGACAGAGTAGACAAAACTTTTTTTTTTTCTTTTGATATCTCCAGAATGCTTAATTTCATTTTTAGGAATTGGATGGGGAAGAGTGTGAAATTTAAAAATTCGGATTCTGAAGAGAAAGAGGCGAAAGAAAAAGAAAAGGATAAAAAAAAAGAAGAGAATGAACGTATGACAATAGCAGAAAAGTGGGAAAATGTTATTTTTTCTCAAATAGTAAGGGGTTCATTGTTAGTAACCCAATCAATTCTTAGAAAATATATAGTACTGCCCTTGTTGATAATAGCAAAAAATATTGGACGTATCCTATTATTTCAATCCCCCGAGTGGTACGAGGATTGGCAAGAGTGGAGTCGAGAAAGACATGTTAAATGCACTTTTAGTGGTGTTCAATTATCAGAAAAAGAATTTCCTAAAGATTGGTTAACAAAAGGTATTCAGATAAAGATCCTATTTCCTTTCTGTCTGAAACCGTGGCATAGATCTAAGTTACAATCCCAACATAGCGATTCAACGAAAAATAACGGTAAAGTTTATAATTTTTGTTTTTTAACAGTTTTGGGAATGGAAACTAAACTACCTTTTGGTTTACCCATAAAACAACCTTCCTTTTTTCAACCCGTTTTTAAAGAACTTGGAAAAAAACTTATAAAACTTATAAACAAATGTTTTTTAGCTCGAAAAATAATAAAAAAAAGAACAAAATGGCTTCTAAAAGTATCAAAAGAAAAAACAAAATGGGTTATAAAAAGAGTTCCATTTAAAAAACGAATAATGAAAGAGCTTACAGAAGAAAAAGTAAGTCCGATTCCATTCAGAGAAATATATGAATCGAATAAAAATAAAAAAATAATAATAGGTAATCAGATGATTCATGAATCGTTCATTCGAATTAGATCCATGGATTGGACAAATTTTTCAATGACAGAAAAAAAGATGAAGGATCTAGCTGATAGGACAAGTACAATCAGAAATAAAATCGAAAAAATCACAAAAGACAAGAAAAACAACATATTTAAAACTCCACATATAAACATTAGTACTAACGAAACAAGTTCTGATGATAAAAGATTAGAATCGCCGAAAAAGTTTTGGCAAATATTAAAAAGAGGAAACACCCGACTAATACGTAAATGTCACTGTTTTATGAAATTTTTTATTGAAAGGATATACATAGATATCTTTTTACGTATCATTAATATTCCCAGAATAACTATACAAATTTTACTTAAATCAAAAAATAAAATGACTGATAAATACAGTTACAATGATGAAACAAATAAAAATACAATTCATTTTATTTCGACTATAAAAAAGCCAATTTCTAATATTAGAAATAAGAATTCACAAAATTTTTGTGACCTCTCTTCCTTGTCACAGGCATATGTATTTTTCAAATTATCACAAACCAAAGTTATTAACAAGTATCACTTGAAATCCGTATTTCAATATCACGGAACAATTCCTTTTATTAAGGATAGAATAAAATATTTTTTTGGAACACAAGGAATATTTCATTCCAAATCAAGTCATAAGAAACTTCGTGATTGTGAAATGAATGAGTGGAAAAGGTGGTTAATAGGCAATGATCACTATCAATACGATTTATCTCAGACTAGATGGTCTAGATATGAAAAAGATCCATTAATTAATTACGATAAACAAAAAAATTATACAGTGAATTCATTATCGAGCCAAAAAGAGAAATTAAAAAAAAAATACAAATATGATATTTTATCAAATATATATATTAATTATGAAGATAAGAAGGGTTCATATATTTATGAATCGCCCTTACAAGTAAATGAGGCCGGAGGGATTCCCTATAATTACAAGACATATAATTACAATATATATAATCCTGAATTTTTTTATTTGCCGGGAGATATAGATCTCAGTAATTATCTAGGAGAAGATTATATTATTGATAAGGATCAAAATCCGGATAGAAAATATTTTGATTGGAGAACTCTTAATTTTTGTCTTACAAAAAAAATAGATATTGAGGAATGGGCAAATATAGATATCGGGGACAACGCGAACATTAATAAAAATATTAAGACTGGGACTAATTATTATCAAATAATTGATAAAAATAAACTGGAGCTTTTCCCAGAATTTTTTTTCCTTTATAATGCATATAAGATTCAACCGTGGATCATACCAATCAATTTACTTCTTTTTAATAAAAAATGGAGTATAAATAAAAAACAAAAGGAGGTTCAAGAAAATTATTACGGGGGATTAGACATTGAAAAAGACCTAGTTAGTAAAACCACAACAGGGGGGTTACATTCCTTACTGAAAAGGAATTTCATTTTTCAATTTCGATGGGAGCCTCCTTTTAGCCAAACAATAATCAATAATATTAAGGCATATTGTCTACTGCTTAGATTGGAAAATCCAAAGGAAATGACTATATCCTTTATTCAAAGAGAAGAAATGCGCCTGGATGTAATGATGATTCCGAGGGTTACAACTATTGAAAATTTTGAAAACATGGGATTTTTTATTGAACCAACTCGGCTATCCATAAAATGGGATGGACAATTTCTCATGTACCAAACTATAGCTATTTCACGGGTGCATAAGAGTAAAAAACAAACTAATCAAAGATGCCAAGAAAAACTAAATGTTCATAAGAATGGTCTTAATGAATTAATTGCACGACGACATGAAAAGTTTTTTGGGAATAAAGAAGAAAATAATTATGATTTTATTGTTCCTGAAAATATTTTATCTCCTAGACGTCGGAGAGAGTTGAGAATTCAAAATTGTTTAAATTCGATAAATTTTAATGTTGGGGATAGAAACCAAGTATTTTGCACGGGGAACAATGCAGGGAACTGCGGTCTATTTTTTTATGAGGATAAGCATCTTGATGTAGATACAAATCTATTTTTTAGGTTCAAATTATTTCTTTGGCCCAATTATCGATTAGAAGATTTAGCTTGTATGAATCGCTATTGGTTTGATACCAATAATGGTAGTCGTTTCAGTATGTCAAGGATACATATGTATCCACGATTGATAATTAGTTGATAGTACATTTTCATGGATCAAGTGGCATATCTGGTATATGAAGTCAACCAAATATACACAAGCCTTGTGTTATATTACATTTACATTCTAGTACATGATACTGATTAAATGACCTTATCTTAGAGCAATTATATCTATAATCAATTATATCTATATATGAATCGTCATAATCTTCTTATCTTGGGTCCAAATTCCTAGTTTTTGTGGGTGTAGAAATGTACCGACCCTTTGTATCCATATCTGAATAAAATGGAAAATTTTATTGATTAATTTGATAGTATATATGAGTAAATCCAGAGTCTTGTGTATAACAAATTAAAATAACTGGGATTATTATTACTGATCAGTAAAATCCATATCTGTAAAAAAAAAAATAAAGAAAAGGGAATAAAGTTCTTTTTATGGTAAAAAATTTATTCATTTCAGTTATTTCGCAAGAAGAAAATAAGGGGTCTGTTGAATTTCAAGTATTCAGTTTCACCAATAAAATACGTAGACTTACTTCCCATTTGGAATTGCACAGAAAAGACTATTTATCTCAGAGAGGTCTACGGAAAATTCTGGGAAAACGTCAACGGCTACTCGCTTATTTGTCAAAGAAAAATGGAGTACGTTATAAAGAATTAATTAGTCAATTGGGTATTCGGGAGCCAAAAAATCGTTAAATTAATTTGACAAATAGTTTTGAATTATGTGATTTATTAGATTTCTATTATACTTTTGAAATTTTATTTTATTAATTTTTTTTTTTTAATTTTGATGAACTTCATTTTGTTTTCAGCAATTCCTGGAATAATTAATCGGGGAAAAATATATGATTATACCAACTACAAGAAAAGACCTCATGATAGTCAATATGGGTCCTCAACACCCGTCAATGCACGGTGTTCTTCGACTCATCGTTACTCTAGACGGGGAAGATGTTATTGACTGTGAACCCATATTGGGTTATTTACACAGAGGAATGGAAAAAATTGCAGAAAATCGAACAATTATACAATATCTTCCTTATGTAACACGCTGGGATTATTTAGCGACTATGTTTACAGAGGCAATAACGGTAAATGGACCAGAACATTTGGGAAATATTCAAATACCGAAAAGAGCAAGCTATATCAGAGTAATTATGCTAGAACTGAGTCGTATAGCTTCTCATTTGTTATGGCTTGGTCCTTTTATGGCAGATATAGGTGCACAGACTCCTTTCTTCTATATTTTCCGAGAGAGAGAATTGATATATGACCTATTTGAATCTGCCACAGGTATGCGAATGATGCATAATTATTTCCGTATCGGAGGGGTTGCTGCTGATCTACCTTATGGCTGGATAGATAAATGTTTGGATTTCTGTGATTATTTTTTAACAGGGGTTACTGAATATCAAAAGCTTATTACGCGTAATCCTATTTTTTTGGAACGAGTTGAAGGAGTGGGCATTATTGGTGCAGAGGAAGCAATAAATTGGGGTTTATCAGGACCAATGTTACGAGCTTCTGGAATTCAATGGGATCTTCGGAAAGTTGATCATTATGAGTCTTACGACGAATTTGATTGGGAAGTACAATGGCAAAAAGAAGGAGATTCGTTAGCTCGTTATTTAGTCCGACTCAATGAAATGACGGAATCCATAAAAATTATTCAACAAGCTCTGGAAGGAATTCCGGGAGGGCCCTATGAGAATTTAGAGGTACGGCGTTTTGATAGAACAAAGGAGTCCAAATGGAATGATTTTGATTATCGATTCATTAGTAAAAAACCTTCACCCACTTTTGAATTGTCTAAACAAGAACTTTATGTGAGAGTAGAAGCCCCAAAGGGGGAATTGGGAATTTTTTTGATAGGAGATCGGAATGTTTTTCCATGGAGATGGAAAATTCGTCCACCAGGTTTTATCAATTTGCAAATTCTTCCTCAGCTAGTTAAAAGAATGAAATTGGCTGATATTATGACAATACTAGGTAGTATAGATATTATTATGGGAGAAGTTGATCGTTGAAATGATAATTGATACGACAAAAGTACAAGCTATCAATTCTTTTTCCAGATCGGAATCCTTAAAAGAGGTTTATGGGTTCATATGGTTACTTGTTCCTATTTTTTCTCCTGTATCTGGAATCATAATAGGGGTATTAGTAATTGTGTGGTTAGAAAGACAAATATCTGCAGGGGTACAACAACGTATTGGACCTGAATACGCGGGTCCTTTGGGAATTCTTCAAGCTTTAGCAGATGGTACCAAACTACTTTTCAAAGAGGATCTTCTCCCATCTCGAGGAGATATTAGTTTATTCAGTATCGGACCATCTATAGCGGTCATATCTATTTTACTAAGTTATTCAGTAATTCCTTTTGGCTATCACCTTGTTTTGGCCGATCTCAGTATAGGAGTTTTTTTATGGATTGCCATTTCCAGCATTGCTCCTATTGGACTTCTTATGTCAGGATATGGATCGAATAATAAATATTCCTTTTTAGGTGGTCTACGAGCTGCTGCTCAATCGATTAGTTATGAAATACCATTAACTCCATGTGTGTTATCAATATCTCTACGTGCGATTCGTTGGGACATGTACTTTTTTTTACCTATTTATTTGCATTTTCGTTCTAGTAAAAAAGTTGAATGTATTGAATAGATATCCTCAGTTTTTTATTCATCATTCAGGGCGATGGACTAAACCAGATAGTTATATGAGTGAAACAAAACAGCTTAGAAATTGGCAGTAAAAAGATTGAGTCTCATTCCCTAGGTACAAGAGTTAAGCAGACGTAAATATAAACAGTCGAAACAGATTACCCCAAGATTGGTTGATTAGTCATCATAGTTTGAAGCGGGTATAAAAGATCAACTTTATGGAATTTTTACTGTTGTATGTATTAACATACCGGGGATCGAACAAAAAAAGTGGACGGTTAGGAATACCAAGGTACACAAAGGATTAGTAATGGAGATAATGTAAGTAAGTTATCCAAAGGGATATTTATTTCTGCATAAAAAGGAATCCTAATGGGGCTTTAAGTTGGTAGAAATGATCAAGCAGTACTTCCCCATGATCCCGATCCAGAGTATGCTCTTACCCACTGATTAAACAAATTACTATAAGGAACGAAGTAATCCTTTTTTTTATTTATTTATCCATATTAATATAGAATAGAAATGAAATCGAATTCTTATCGTGACGTGATTTATGAACTAATAGAATGTCTAATTCTTCTTCGTAATCGAAAGAAATGAGTTGAAATGTCTATTGATACGGCGCGATACAACGAGTATTTTATTGAAGTGTTAAGTTATTACTGAACAAAAAAAAATAAATTTATTAAAGGATGAGATCAATTCAGAAGCATTTTTTGTTATTATAGCAGACAGAATTGCATTGGTCTAATTTTGGACTCTCCGATGTATCTTTACTCTATATACTCTAAAAGAAAGACAAGTATATCGAAATAATATTTAAACCTGTCCTTAGATTTATTTGTGGCCATCGAGGAGCCGTATGAAGCTTAAGTCTCATGTACGGTTTTGCAATAGCGATGGGAATAGTGATGTTATCACCGACTATGATTATCTAACAGTTCAAGTACAGTTGATATAGTTGAGGCGCAGTCAAAATATGGTTTTTGGGGTTGGAATCTGTGGCGCCAACCTATAGGGTTTACTGTTTTTTTAATTTCTTCCCTAGCAGAATGCGAGAGATTACCTTTTGATTTACCAGAAGCAGAAGAAGAATTAGTAGCAGGTTATCAAACCGAATATTCAGGTATCAAATTTGGTTTATTTTACGTTGCTTCCTATCTAAATCTACTAGTTTCTTCATTATTTGTAACGGTTCTTTACTTGGGTGGCTGGAATTTCTCTATTCCGTACATATTAATTCCTGAGCTTTTCGGAATATTCGGAATAGAAGTGGGCGGAGTCTTTGGAACGACAATTGGTATCTTTATTACATTAGCTAAAGCTTATTTGTTCCTGTTCATTCCTATCACAACAAGATGGACTTTGCCTAGAATGAGAATGGACCAACTATTAAATCTTGGGTGGAAATTTCTTTTACCTATTTCTTTAGGTAATCTATTATTGACAACCTCTTCCCAACTCTTTTCGCTGTAAAGGCAAGGATATTCTAGATTCATAATTTCTCTCAAACAAGAGAAAGAAACATAAAATTATTCATACATATTCACGAGATGTTCCCCATGGTAACTGGGTTCATGAATTATGGTCAACAAACAGTACGGGCTGCAAGGTATATTGGTCAAAGTTTTATGATTACCTTATCCCATACGAATCGTTTACCTGTAACTATTCAATATCCTTATGAAAAATTGATCACATCAGAGCGTTTCCGCGGTCGAATTCACTTTGAATTTGATAAATGTATTGCTTGTGAAGTATGTGTTCGGGTATGTCCTATAGATCTACCTGTTGTTGATTGGAAATTGGAAACTGATATTCGAAAGAAACGGTTGCTTAATTACAGTATTGATTTCGGAATCTGTATATTTTGTGGTAACTGCGTTGAATATTGTCCAACAAATTGTTTATCAATGACCGAAGAATATGAACTTTCTACTTATGATCGTCACGAGTTGAATTATAATCAAATTGCTTTGGGTCGGTTACCAATGTCAATAATTGGAGATTACACAATTCGAACAATTATGAATTCGCCTCAAATCAAAAAATCTGTGGATAAACCACTTGATTTGATTCAAGAACAATTACCAATTACTAAGATTGAGTTTTGATCTCAATTAAAATAGCGAAGCTTCTTTCATTTTACTTGGTCAATAACTAAAAGGCCTAACTATAGAGTGGTGAAAATAATGGTTTTTTGGATTGAAAATTCATATACATATTGCGATCCGTGATGATTTCTAAATTTATTTATCGATTCTTTTTTTTTTATTTCCATTTAGAATAGAATGAAACTTTCAGATAGAGAAACGGATAGAGAAACAGATAGAGAAATGGTATTCAACCAGTCAATTAAATTAATTAAAATTAATCAATTAATATAATAAGTGTATCTATATTAACCCATACCCCATTAATAAATTTAATTCAATTAGGAACGTAGCAAAAAAATAGGGCAACTTCTTTTTTCCTGGTTTGATCAATAGGATCATGAAAAATTTCGACTTAATTTATCTCTTATTTTACATAGAATGGATTTACCTGGACCAATACATGATTTTCTTTTAGTTTTTTTGGGATTGGGTCTTATAGTGGGAGGTCTAGGAGTGGTATTACTTACCAATCCGATTTTTTCTGCCTTTTCGTTGGGATTGGTTCTTGTTTGTACATCTTTATTTCATATTCCATTGAACTCCCATTTTGTAGCTGCTGCACAGCTCCTTATTTATGTGGGAGCTATAAATGTATTAATTGTATTTGCTGTGATGTTCATGAATAGTTCAGAATATTACAATGATTTCCATCTTTGGACCGTTGGAGATGGAGTCACTTCACTAGTTTGTACAAGTATTTTTGTTTCACTAATTACTACTATCCCAGATACGTCATGGTACGGGATTCTTTGGACTACAAGATCAAACCAGATTTTAGAACAGGACTTGATAAATAATGGTCAACAAATTGGGATTCATTTAGCAACAGATTTTTTTCTTCCGTTTGAACTTATTTCGATAATTCTTTTAGTTGCCTTGATAGGTGCAATTGCTATGGCTCGTCAGTACTAAATATTTAGAAATCTAAAATTCTAATAAATAGAATAATTAATAAGGACTTGTTCTTTTCTTTAACTTCAATTTATTGTTCATGTATAAAATTATAAAAAGGAAATGCTCTTAGTTAGATCTATTATCTATTATGAATACCTTTATTACGTGCTTTTTATATTATTTATATTTTATTTTAGTCAATTGAATCGGTTGAATTGTTGTTCATATTGAAATGAATCGAGATTGGTGAGGAGTTGGTCAATGATACTCGAACATGTACTTGTTTTGAGTGCCTATTTATTATCCATCGGTATCTATGGATTGATTACAAGTCGAAATATGGTTCGAGCGCTTATGTGTCTTGAGCTTATACTGAATGCAGTTAATATAAATTTCGTAACATTTTCTGATTTATTTGATAGTCGCCAATTAAAAGGAGACGTTTTCTCTATTTTTGTTATAGGAATTGCAGCTGCTGAAGCAGCTATTGGATTAGCGATTGTTTCATCAATTTATCGTAACAGAAAATCAACTCGTATCAATCAATCTAATTTGTTGAATAAATAGTTGAATAAGATAGTGGTAATCATATATATAAATATATATAAAATATCCACCAATTAAAATGGGTCTGTGTGACATAATGATAATGGTGCTTTTTGCTAAAACGTAATAAATCAAAGTATCTTGGCCCTCTTTCATGAGCCGACCCAAAAGTGGATTTATTCTGGTAAATCCAAATCATTGATTCGTCTGGTGTTTACAATATATAATTCAATTACTACTTTACTAGATCGAAAATTTATGATGTTAAAAAAATTATAGATATCCAATGTCACATTCAGTAAAGATTTATGATACATGTATAGGGTGTACT